TAGCCGATTTAAATAACGGAAAATCCAATATTTAAAAATTGTATCTAGAATAACTGGAAAGGTAGAAACAAGACCAGATATAATTTGATCATTATGAACAAATCCAAAATCTTGGTAAACGGAACCAATCATTAGTTCCCACCCATGGGGGGAATGAAATCCGATACATAAATCAGTTAATAAAAGAATAGAAAAAGCTTTTATTGTATCGCTTAGGTTATATAAGAATTCTTGAGCCCAAGAGTTAAGAATAACGAGTTCTTCATTACCCAGAATAGAATAACCACTTAGAATAATGAAAGAGATTATATTTGTCGAGAAATGCAAAATCGTATGGATAAAATCCTCGTTGTATATCTTGATTAATTGGATCGTTTCTTTGTGCATTCCTATACGAAGCTTTTGTATATGTGTCTCCGAGTATTCCTTGATCATTTCGTCCAAGAGGACTAATTCTTCTAATTCTATAAATTTTTCTAGAATATTCTTTTCTTGAATATCATTCAAAAAAGTTTCGGATTGGTTAGTATTCCACCAATAAATAACCCAAGATTCCAGACTTTTATTAGAAATCCACCAGGGCAAAACTACTACAGATGCAAGATATATAAGAGGAGTAAATGCTTTCTTTTGTGCCATTTTAATTTGTGAATTGTGAATGAACTTGCCTCATTCGCCGACTCTATGCAATCTAATATTTCTATGAAGCATAAGTTCTATTGCCAGGCGTTGAGTCTAGGAGTCTATTCACTGTTTTGGGGGGATTCCGAGATTAGTCCTTGAATCTATAAAAAATCAAAATAGAGAATAAAAATCCACTTCGAATTCAAATGAAGCAATAGAATTAAAAAAGAAATAATACAAAACCTTATTTCCAGATATCTCAATTGGTCAAAGTCAAATTCGAAACAAGTACCACCTTTCGATGAATGCGCGAAAGAATAACTTAAACTTATATATAAAAAATAAAGTAATAGGTATTGTTATAAGCGACCCAATTGTTTGGTAATCAAATAGCACAAAAAAAAGAAAAGGATAATAAAGATACGGTAAAATAAAAAATTGACAAAACAAGATATGATTCATCTGGATCTAAAGTATCAATTCCAATATTTCGATTCGTTACTTGTTTTGTTGCTGAATTGAGTGTATTTCCATATGCATAAAAACCCCCAAAAAAGAGTTTCGTTTTAGGGTTGTTATGTCCGCCGCTGCTTTGCTTTGACTCAAATCAACGTTCTGAAGAAACTTCAGTGAAGTTCTATTAGAGAACAAAGAGGGTTCGTTACTTTTTCTTTACTGTTGATAAAGCATTAATTCTTTATTTCTCAAAAAACTTCAATTGGGACACGCAAAAAATAGGCCAATTCAGCCGCTTTTTGTTCAATTTCTCGTGGCGTAAAATTCTCATCCGTACGCGTCAAGGGAATGGCCCCCTGGCCTCGGATTTCCATATAAAGAACACGACGAGCATAAATACCCTCTTTAACTTCTACTCGCACCGACTGAATATCTTTTATTAGAAATCGGAGGAAGACACGACGGTTTTTTCCAGGAAATCCCCAACGAAAAATACACACTATTCCTTCTTTTCTATCGAATCGATCATAACCACTACCTACATTCCACGAAATTGTACACCATAAATAGGCGCTAATAAAAAGACCCGCGACCCCATAAAAAGACATTACGAGCCCTTGTGGAAAAAAAACGATTTGTTGAGACGGAAAAAAAGATATCAAATTTTTATCAAGATAACTGGAAGTTCCAACCAATAAGAAGCCTAATGAACCTAAAAAAAGGATAATGGCCCAGAAAAAATTACTTATTTTTCGAGACCCCTTTATAAGTTCTATCCATATATGTTCTGATCGCCAACTCATACTTGATCTGATTTCAGTTTATTGGAATTGAGAGCATAGCCCAATGAATTTGACTTTACTTTTTTTGTTGCCGAAATAACTCTCATCAACTAGCACTATTTTGATATGAACCCTTAGGAATAATTCATAAAACGGGTTAGATGGAAAAATGTCTCTTCACTTTATGGCCCTACTAAGGATAGTGGCAGACATATTACTACATAGACTTTCCATTTCAGACATCCGCCAATCCTTATTCTAGTGGAAAATAGCTAGAATAAATTGACTCATATATCATTTTCTGTATGTATAAGAACTCTTTCATTTCTATATGGTCGATTTCTGTTCAGCCGAAACCCTATGTTATACCATACTCAAATAAATAGATATTTTTTTATCTAAGTTCAAAAAAAAAAATGAGATTTAGTCCTATTAGATCTAAACAATCTTGTTTTTTTGAACATAAAGAAATAAAGAAGCCATTGCCATGGCCGGAAATACTAGGCCTACTAAAGGCACAAAAATAGAGGGAAAGTTGAAAGTTATCATAGAATGAATACCTCGATTAAATTTACTATTTGTACCTGTTATTATTATATAGTTTCTATTGTTATAAAGATATCTTGTAATAATTTTAAATTTTTAATTATAGAATGAAAATTCTTATTAATTCGATTCGAATTACTATTATTGTAATTATGAAACTTTCATTTTAATTAATTATAGAATACCTACGTAAGAAGGTAAGAGGAACTTCGCCTAATTTCACAAAAGCAAAAATGCATTCTTTTATAGAGGCTCGCTGATTCGTAAGCATGAATCAAAGTAAACAAAAAAAAAGAAAAATTAAAAAATTAGATGCAACTTGTGATTCTTTCTAGAATTAAATTTTATAGATTTGAGGTCACCAAAGAAAACTCCATTTTTCTTATTTTTACTTTGATTCCGATAAACTAACTACGTGTAAAACTAATTAAACTGAATAGTCTTTGAATTTTTATTCAAAGGAAAGAAAGCATGAAGTTGAAATAACTCACTCAGAACGCTTTTTAAAAGATTACGTGGTACAATTAGATCGAATAAGCCCTTCTGGAATAAATATTCGGCCGCTTGTGACCCTTCGGGTACTGTTTTATTCAATGTTTGTTCAATTACCCTTTTACCCGCAAATGCAATGTAGGCATTGGGTTCGGCAATAATGATATCCCCCAACATACCAAAACTCGCTGTCACCCCACCCGTAGTCGGAGATGTAAGAATTGGTACATAAAAGAGTTTTTTATTTGATTGATAATCGTATAAAGCAGAAGAGATTTTAGCCATTTGCATCAAGCTCAAACTTCCTTCTTGCATACGTGCACCCCCAGAAGCACACACTATAATAAGAGGTATCAATTTTTTGGTAGCATACTCGACCAAACGGGTAATTTTCTCCCCGACTACAGATCCCATACTACCCCCCATAAACTGAAAATCCATAACCCCAATTGCGACGGGAATACCATCTAGTTGGCCTATACCTGTTTGAACAGCCTCAGTTAACCCTGTCTTTCTTTGATAAGAATCAATACGATCTTTATAGGGCTCCTCCTCCGAATGAAATTCAATGGGATCCAGAGAGACCATGTCTTCATCCATAGGATCCCAAGTGCCTGGATCAATCAAAAGTTCTATTCTATCTGAACTACTCATTTTCAAATAATATCCACATTGTTCACAAATATTCATTTTTGACTTCAAAATTTTCTTATAATTTAATCCATAACACTTTTCGCATTGAACCCACAAATGCCTGTATTTTTGCGTTACATCGAGATTATTATAACTTTCTCTTATAGTTAAATCACCCGCGTTCTTTATACTGGAACTCTCGCTTTCACTACTATTTCTATTTTCACCATAAATGGAACGATAAATATAACTGTCACTATAATTGTCACTTACAATGTAAGCATCAATGCGTAGTTGAGAATCAAGATAACTGTCAATACAACTATTAATATGATTATTCCAACTATATTGAGTATCATATATGTAACGATCGTAGTAAGGGTTGTCACTATTCGATCCATTATTGAGATAATCAGAATTCGGATAACTAGACAAAGGTTTTTCGAGTTCATTCAGAAAAGAATGGTCCTTGTTAATCTCAAAAAGCTTATTTTCAATATCAAAATATATGGAATAGCTGTCCCCATTCTTATCCCTAACTATAAAAGTGTCATCAGAGATGAAATTCCCAATGTCCTTGACACCAAATAAATAATCCACATTACTGTAAGTAGAACTGTCACTATAACTCCGACTATGATGATGCCTATCATTGCGATTAGGATCTTCACTTTCACTGATATGTTCATCAATAGGACTACTATTACTTAATCCACACCTGTGTTCTAATTCTAACTCCTTGTTAGACAACATCGAATTGAACTGCCATTTTTCCATAGAGTTTTTTGCCCCCTATTTTATTTACATGAAAATACAATAAATGAATAGTCATTCGATGAAAAAGAATTTTTGTTAATATCCTATTTCTTATCAGAATAAACATAGAACTAGAATCACTAGGATTATTAACTAATTAAGTATTGAAAAAAAAAAAAACGAAATATTTATTCTCTTCTAATTTCGTATCTACTAATCTACTAATAAGTAAGGACTTTTTTATAAAATCTCGTCTAATAACTAACCAAATAATTAAGTAAAGTTTCGATTGCGACACAAAATGAAAAGGACAATATACAGGATGGGTAAAAAGGGGTTTTGATACGTAGCTCTATCCAGGGAAACTAGAAGATATAAAAGAACTACACCAATCCTAAGGATCCATAGGATTAATTGTGGATCCAATCCAAGAATAGAAATATTTGAGTTTTTGAATCTTCTTTTTTATTTTATTGAATTTTTAATCTTGTATATCTAGATTAAGTATATAGATCTATCCAAAATGGATTCTCTAGCCAAAGTGGATACAATCGAATTTTTGTATTCGGCTCAATCCTTTTAGTAAAAGATTGGGCCGAGTTTAATTCCAATTCAATTAACAGACCGAACAGTAATTACTGAATTACAAAGTATCCATTGCTTCGAATTCAAATTTGATCTCCTTCCATACCTCACAAGCAGCAGCCAGTT